GAAGGGCAACAAAAGAAACAATAGGTTTTATTATCCTACATGTTCCATTAGTAACACTCCCTTGATACTTTCCAAGGGTGTCACTGCCTATTTTATTTTGCTTGTGCTTAATGTTTCCCGATTCTACTAGAAATCATATACGAACTTGTTATAGATGTATTTATTGGATTGGTTCATCAATAGTGTTGGGTCAGAATCCCCCCTTTTTTTTGACTCTGCACCATTGATTCCACTATTATTAGTGAGCAATAATGGAATAATTCCTTCATATTCATAGAGATAGGGGACATAATTCACATGGATATAGTAAGTCTCGCTTGGGCTGCTTTAATGGTAGTCTTTACATTTTCCCTTTCACTCGTAGTATGGGGAAGAAGTGGACTCTAAGGGTACTACTAATTGAGTTGAGTAATCAAATCAAACTGTATCAATTGTTTTATAAATCATTCTCGTTTTGAACTTTAACTATTGAATTCTTAATTGAAAATATTCATATTAATTAAATTTAAATAAAAATATCTTTATTTCGAAATTCCATTGGATTCTGGTGGAGTAATGTATTATATGAATAATCCCCTTTCAATCAAACAGATATTTCAATGATTCCCATGTTCGTATTTCGAAAGTAAAAGAGATACAAATGATAGGCAATTTCTTCCAACCGAATTCTTGCTAAATTTTCTATTTCGACGAACCGGCTCTTACCAGAATTATATATGGACAACGAGGAACAACGGACCCTTTTTATTTGTTTTATTTGTTTCCCTCTTTACTGTTCAAAAAGAAAGTAGTTCTGTTATTAAGTGGATACGCACTTTCTATGGGAAACAACGTAGACATAGTGATTGTCCAACGAGATACTACGCATAATAAGATCTTGCCTTGGGCAAGTCACATATTGCGCACTTACTTTATTATTGTATAAATTTGATTTATGCTTTATCAACTCGTTTCATATCATGGTTCAAACATTACAAATCGATGGGGTTACTCCTTTTCGAAATCCGAAGAAGTTCCCATAGAACTCCTTGAATCATCTGTCAACGGCTCAATCAATTACTTCTTCGGAATGCGAAAAAACAAAAAAAAAGATTACTCGGTTTTTTTTTATTAATATATGCCTATACAATTTTTCCTTCATTGATTTGATTCTTTCGATGGATACCGGGATTCATATTGGAAATAATCAGAAATCTAGGAATTAGAACCATAAGAGTTGCCTTTCTATTTTTTCAGATTGATTGGAATCAATACAAATCAAATAGATGAAGCAAAGAAATAGAATTGGGGTGCTATGTACATTACATATATGTAATTGATATCTACATATATGAATATGAAGATACATATTTTAGATTGATCTATATTAAGCCTCTATCTTTATACAGTACAACTTTATACACTACAATAACAGTAATAAATAGTATGGTAGAAAAAAATATATGAATCTTTCTACCATACTATCGGATCTCATAGAATACTGCTGATTCTAGTCCGCTCATTTCATTTAAGACGCGAAATCGGAATCCTTTTGATTTTATTTCTTCAATTATTGATAAGAACTAAGGAGTCAAGTTTCATTCAAATTAATCATTTTGACTGACTGTTTTTACGTAAATGATAAGTAAGAAAGCAGTAGGAACTAGAATGAACAGTGCAGTAGCAATAAATGCAAGAATATTTACTTCCATAATATCATCGTTTCGTTTTTTTTACTTCGCAATAACTCGGGATTTAATCCCATAGAGATGAGAAATCTTTCACCTGTAAATTCAATGAGATGAATTATATCTCGATGATATTGAATCAGATCAATATCATGAATAACAATATCTGAGCTATCAAATCGATTCATCGTCGAGAATTGAATAGTATAACATAGGAAGATCTTTTATCCATACCGAATCCAAAAATGGATTCCTGATCTAATCTAATCAAGAATTCCTTTATTTATCATTCTTTTCCATTCTTTCTTTCTTTTCTATAACCTACCACCTTCCTTGTACAATCATCTGATGAAGTATCATCTGACCGTTTTTCCACTTCCATTGGTTACAAACCCAAACAAACAATAGAAGTAAAATGGAAAAAAAGGACTGAGTTAAGTTCTAAACTCCGTTTTTTTAATGATCTAATTTTCTTGGAAGACAAAGAAGTGTGATAAAGATGAGTCCCAGTCTAAAAGATCTAATATTCCATCAAATTCACTATTTTCTAATTTTTTCTTTTTTCGATGGGCTTAGAAAGGAAAAAAAAATGATTCATTCCCTTGGGCGGGATCCCTGTTTGATCTTTCTTTTATTAATATCCTCTTTCCTTGGATTAGGACTGGGACGCATATATCAAAAGTTCAGTGTGCAATTTGAATGAGATAAATTGTTTCAAATTCAAATTAGTAACTGAGATTACACACAATCGGAACCGGAAAAAGAGATAGGTTTAATCTGAAAAGTATTCTATCAGGGTAACTATGTTAAATTCATTTTGTAGCGTACAAGAAATGAATTCCATTTGTGTATGTGCTTCCAGGAAACATAGGGTATTCTATTCCATTACACGGATCGGGAACAATCGAAAAAGTCCGACCCAGTACGGTATCTCTTGGAATTCTGAATATGGTGCTACCAATAATTGTACTAATCCACATATGTCTCTCTCCCACCAATCAGTACTAGTTGAAGTAATGGAAATTACCGGATTTGTTTGATGAGAAATGCGAAACGAAAAAGCAAAAAAAAAAAGAAATAAGGATTTCCGTTGGGAATGAAATTCTGCTCCTTGTCCTCTTTTTCACAGAAAATGGAGAGATGAGTTGAGTGTTTATTGGATCCGTCGGGACTGACGGGGCTCGAACCCGCAGCTTCCGCCTTGACAGGGCGGTGCTCTGACCAATTGAACTACAATCCCAGGGAAATAAGGTGTATAGCATACATATTCTTATGGTTTCATTCAAACCATTTCTATTTAGAATCGCCGTGTTGTAACATAGACGCGAATGATATATTGATATCCACATGGATACGCACTTTAGTGAGAGCGACATGGATTAATCCTTTCGTTATTGTCAAATCGATTGATAATCAATCTTTCAATGAACAAAAAGAGTCTTTTTTTCTTTCCTCTTTTCCTTAGACTTTATACTTACAGATCCTGATATGAATCTAGATCATTAGCAAGATCCGCATTTGTGGGAACAAATAAAAATAAATAGAGCACAAATAAATAGAAGTAGGGATATATCATAAAGTTTTCTTTTTTTTTTTTTTTATTCCTCCTTATCAGGAATTTCTGGAAAACAAATGAGTTATATCATTTCATGGTGGATCAGCGAATTATTGGGCCGAGCTGGATTTGAACCAGCGTAGACATATTGCCAACGAATTTACAGTCCGTCCCCATTAACCGCTCGGGCATCGACCCAGGAAGAATCAATTCTAGGCTTATTGATAATCTATGATCAACTTCCTTTCGTAGTACCCTACCCCCAGGGGAAGTCGAATCCCCGCTGCCTCCTTGAAAGAGAGATGTCCTAAACCACTAGACGATGGGGGCATGCATGCTTGCCCGACCGCCATCATACTATGCTCATAGTATGAACAGTTTTTTTTAATTGTCAATATAATGTAATGGTATGACTAGATCCGACGGATCTTTCTGCCTTTCATGATTCCATAGAATTTTTTGATTCGTCATTTCTATTCATGAATCATTCATTCTAAGCGCCATTCTATATATAAATCTATTAATAAATCTATTATATAAATCTATTATATAAATCTATAAATCGATATTACTCTATTAGATAGTACTCTATTAAATATTCTATATTAAATATTAATATTTAAATAAATATAATAAATAATAATCAATTTCTATAGATAAATTTTTCTATATAAATAGAAAATAATACGAAGGATAGGATCCTTTCAGGGAATGACTTGTCCGCCAGAAAAAAGGTGAAACTCCATTTCTTCCACTTTCATTCATTGATTCACTCGTTGTTAAGATGAGACATGCCTATCTCACACTAAGCCAGGAAATTAACAAACGATAAATCTGAGGCAAGTTATCGAAAATTTTTTTTTTCTTTAAGAATTTGCTTCAGGGGACAAATAGAATCTCTTCATCACATGATTCGACGAAATATCTTGGATCTATGTCGAATTGGTAGGTATATGTATCAATCAAGTGAATTTCGTTCTGATAGGGATCAATTCAATAAAAGAAAAGTAATTAGAGCCAGTCTTGAAATAATTCATTGCATTGATATTTATCAAATTCAATATCAATAAACCATTCTTACCCTATACTCGCTAGGGAAATCCAATTTCTCGTTCCCGAATGGGCCACTAGCTACTATGAATCTATTGCATGTACTTATGTATATAATATATGTACATAGATATATCTTATCCGCATAATGATTCATTCAGGAATTGAATCAAACGCGCCCTTTTAACTCAGCGGTAGAGTAACGCCATGGTAAGGCGTAAGTCATCGGTTCAAATCCGATAAGGGGCTTTCGATTTTTTCATAAAACTCCAGTCTTAGTATTCATATTTGAGCGGAGAATAGAGATATTGTTGATATTTGTAATAAAAAAAAGTAACCAATTGAATTAGAATAATAACTTATTCTAATTCAATTAGAGTATAGTAGTTATAAAGTTGAACATTTGTTTATTATATTATAATGAATAATGAGAATGAATAATGATAAGTCATTTCTTGAATTGCCAAATATTCCTATTTTCCACTATTCCAATCAAATCCAGTGTAAAGATTAGAAATCAACAAAAGAAAAAGTAAGTGGACCTGACCCACTGAATCATGACTATATCCACTATTCTGATATTAAAATTCGATAGAGATGAAATTGGAACAGCGGGTCTTTTTTTATTTCATTTCTTTGGACTCCGCAAGAATTTGTCGATATTTCCGATTAAATCTTCTTGTTCCTAGATGTTCCATAGGAATAAATTGCTATTCCGTTCCTCCACA